TCATACTTCCTTTTGATTCCAAATTCTTTAATTGGAAATGAATAAAATCTCCCCAAGTAGGATTTGAACCTACGACCAATCGGTTAACAGCCGACCGCTCTACCACTGAGCTACTGAGGAACAACGGCAAATTCTATCCTATCTATATTATCATAGAATAAGATATCGAATAATATATACTAAGAGTTTGTAATATATTCCATAAGATAGATATCATATTCATAGAATATGATTGATGCCTTGGTGGTGAAATGGTAGACACGCGAGACTCAAAATCTCGTGCTAAACAGCGTGGAGGTTCGAGTCCTCTTCAAGGCATAATATTGAGATCTATTATTGAATTGGAATAAGTTCGCCAGCAGATCACGAAGTTTTGGTGATCTTATCTATCTAATGAAATGAATGGAGAGTCCATTTTGAAATCGTCCCGCCTGCAACCCCCGTAAACCAACGGATAAAGTAGATTATATATTCGATTTAGGAGATTGGTGACTTACCCATTCAATGACTTTGGCACTCGACATTCAAAAAATGGGTACTGTACTCTCGGGTCGGGTGAATTCCATAATAGACGCCTGTTGGCATGCCAACCTTCTTTCTCCTTTCAGGACAGGACCTATCTGAAAAGAAAGAAAATTCTGTACTTATTGGTCGTGAATATCTGAATAACCCCGTGGATCTCTTTATTTGCTTCAAAACAAGTAGGCTCGGTCAACGGCAATATGGATTATCGATATTAGGGGATCTTCTCAATTGAAAGATCCCCTACCTAATATCAACTTGAGACGACGAGAAAGAAAGTATCTATTTTATTTCATTATTCAGTGAAACCAATCGTTCGTTATTGGAAGAGATAGTAACAACCAGCTCGTCTGGGAAAACCCATTTTTTTCTCAACAATGTCTTTGTGATTTGAGCCAATAGGGTTCCGTTAGATAGGAACAGATTTGATAAATATTGATAACTTTCGTATAGAGTATTAGAACGAAAAGATTCATTTGATACTGACCTATTGGTTCTAAACCATCTCTCGCGATCAATCAAAAATTTCAAATTCGGTTCTTCCATATTCTTCCTAAACCACCTTTCATTTAGATATTTCCAATATTTTTTCTTGGTTTGGTAAGTCAAAAGTACCTTTTCATCTGGAGAAAAAAATTCTTGATCAAATTCTTGATGTGAAAACACAGGATCCTCTTGGAATAGCAAAAAGAGTGGATCTGGGGGGTCCCAAATGAATTGGCTTATTTGAAAAAAGCCTTGTTCGTTGGAAGATGTCACTCGTGTCTGGTCCTGCATGGTTCCATCCTGCAAGAACTCCGAATCATTCTCACCGTTTTCATCATAATCATCTTTGTCCTGAAATGACCCTTCCCAATAGGGAAATCTCAATTCATTGGACCCTTCGTCAAAGAGAAAGCCCCAAGGGCGCCACAGTCTAGGAGCCCAAAGTATGTGATTGAATAAATCCTCCTCTAGCGATTGCGGGTCGAAGACTCCTTCCCCTTGTTCGAACCCCGATTCATAGATTTTTCTATGAAATCTATGATCAACGATCGAAGAATACCCATTTTGAATCATATTTAAGGGATTTCTTGGTTCGGACCGAAGAAGCAACGGCACTCCATCATTATCAAACCGACTTCCGGTCTCGGAGGGTCCCAGCAGAGCACCTTCTATTTCTAATAGCCCATGAACTAGATCAGAATCATTCTCAAGGAGTCTATAAGAAGTGATCCCATCATTGTTTTCATTAGGTCCGGGTAGAGAGAAAAAGTCTTGAGCGACCGATCCGGCAGAACAACTCAAAAGATAAAGAAGTATAGTTAATTTCTTCATGCTTGTTCCAAGTTCGAAGTACCATTTGTACAAATAAGAATCCCCCTCCTGACATGATGTCTTCTTCATATAGATAGATATAGGATCTAGAGAGCAATTACTGAGAAGTATATTTTGTGAAACAGCCCTCCCTATCTGATAAACAAGGATCCCATGATCCTGAATCTCTCTTATATGAGATCTAAAATCCCAAGTTTGTCTATGAAGAGCAGATCGAATTATATTAGTGTCTATAATCGATTTCTTTTGTATAATACTAATCGATAGCGCCTCATTAGTAAGTGCTACAAGATCAGGTACATTAGAACCTAGAGTTATAGACCCGAATCGATTAGTATGGAATATTTGCTTTTCCAAGTGAAATCCCCTAGTATATGAAAGAGTAAAGAAGTGCTTTCTTTGTTGTGGAATAAGAAGCCTTCGTATCTTAATGCATGTACTTAATTTATCCGGCGCTATTAAAGAAGGGTCTACTTTTTTTGGAAGATGAGTAGAAGCAATAACAAGATTATTGCTAGTAGAACCTTTTTCATAATCTCTGGAAAGAGAGTTCACTAATATACCCAGCGATAAGTCATCCGACTCATTCCTATCGAGATCATGAATGTTTGGAAGAAAAATTATGCAAGGAGACATTGCTTTTACTAATTCGAATTGAAGTGTGAGATAGAACTGGTCTAGTTTCACCACGTCCGGTATGATATCGGTAGATACCGGATCCTCCATACTTAGAAACTTCAATCGGCTATCAAGCTTACGGTCGAAATCGTCGCTATTATCCCTTTCATAATTATCGGGATTATAGCAACTACCCTCGGTATCAGGTAAAAGACTGTAAATGGTACCCTCTCTGTCATCAAACAGATCGTCCTCACTATACGACGTATCAAAACCCGTAGCAAAGTCCTCCAGGAACTTGTTTACAAATACTGTAATGAAAGGAACATAGGAGGTTGTCGCTAGAGATTTGAGCAAATAGGATTGTCCAGTTGTTATAGAACCTATCACTAAAATACCCCTAGCAGGGGATAGGGCTAAGCGTAGCGAAAAGGGTTTCCCATGAGATGGGAAATCCAAACAACTAGCCGCACACGGGATTTTTGAATAAGTGATTGTCTGATAATGAGCGAGGAATACCCGTCTTTCTGCTAAGCAGGATGTATTGAACTCATAATTCATTAGATCCTTTTTATGAATGTCAAATAAATATCGTAAGTAAATTGTTCCCGGTTGTTCAATCATTTGATAACCAGAGTTATTCTTTGATAACTCATCACTATTCGTCATACTCACTAAAATTTGATCCATCCTTTTTTCTGTCGTTAAGGTAGAGAATTCAAGTAAGAATTGTCTTTCTTTATCAGCAATTAAATCACTATTCGAGATCCAGGATTCTATTTTATCATTAATCCAATCACTATTCATGTTTTTTCTTTTTTTTATCAATGAATAGAGTGCTTTACTTGTATGACTTAAATGTCTCGTATTTTTCAAAAACGCGATTCGATTGATGGGATTTGGTATAATACTTATGAAATCCATGAGATTAAAACCTTTACCCCTTGGGATGTTGCCGCCAGAAGGCGAACCTCGTCTTTCTTCTCGAAAATTTTCGAATTGTTCTAGAGCATTTTGAAAAATATACTGTAACCAGAAAGAATTTTGTTCTAATGGAAGATACGTATCCAGAAGTTTTTGCAATTCAATGATGTAGGATGGAATCATCAACGATTTGACCTGTTCGAACTCTGTCTGTAACTCATTAGAGAATCGAGAAACAAAGAAAAGATGTGTATGAACTAAATATCCACTAATAAGAAGAAGTAAAAGGATTGAAAACAGGAACTCCTGAATATTTAGTGATCTCAGATGTGTCGATATGAATGGTGACTCATTATTTGTGTGAAAAAGATCTTCGTACACTTCGACAAGATAATTATGTAAACACTTACTCGAAATCTCACTTATAGGACCCTGTTGTGCAAGAAACAGTTTTTTCCGAAGAATTGCCTTGGCTCCATGGATAACATTAGGCAAAATAGATAAAAATTTTTTCAATTTAGGACTCTTCTTTAGTATCACAAATAGGTCTGAAAAAGTCTGTATAAATAGGAAAAGTAGATTTTTTTGCCCTGTCCTGGTAAGGAACGACGGTATTATATATGGGTACAATGGCTTCCACCATTTGGAGAGAACGGTTGAAAAACTACTCTTTCTTTGAAACTTTCTATACATCTGCCCTTTTTTAAGGAATTTTTTGAGAGGTTTTTTTTTCCTCTTTTCGGATGGTAAAAATTTCTCAGAATATAGAGTATATAGAGTGTCACCCAAATCAGTGTCAAGCAAATCTATGTTTGAATCGAAATCCAAATACTTATGCAACTTCTTCCATTTTGGATCAGACAGATTAATAGCGGAAAGACGTTGACGATAAGTTCTTTCAAAATCCACTATTTCTTCCTCTGTTAGAGGTGTTCCAGAAATGTCCGCGATCGAGTAAATAGCTCTAGGAACGCGAGTTGGAAAATGGAAAGATTTGTACAAGTCATATCCGTCATCACCACTTTGCGGAAAATTATTTGCTATCAATATGTTAGAGACCTCTAACTCGCTTGGTGAAATAGTATCTCTGTCCAAAAAAGCATGTTTTTTTTTTCCGTCGCCCAAAGAAAATATTTTCGTTCGACTGAACAAGACATTGAGGAATTGTTCATACAAAAAATCATAATTACAGGACCTTTCCCCATAAAAAGAGAATCTTTTCTTACAATCGAAAGAGAAGTTATATGGATTATTCAAGAATCGAAGTCGATTTACTTTATAAAAAGAGGAAATCAATGAACTTCTATGAAAACATTTCACAGGATTCAGCCAATTGTGTTGATTTGCTATCTCATTGATCAATAATTTAGATTTTTGAGAAGTATAATAGTCATCCAATAATAGGGCTTTCTTTTTTTTCAAATGAACCGTTTGCAGACCTATTGATTCTAACAACTGATTCCCGAGTGCATCATTCATACGTTTCAATTCATCCATATGGATCTGGGACCTATGAACGGGCATACTCCCGAAACTCACAAAGAAAAAAGGAAGTGAGTTAGAGAAAAAGGGAAGAAGCTTGGACAAAAACAAACAAAGTGACTTAGAGAAAAAGGGAAGAAGCTTGGACAAAAACAAACAAAGTGACTTAGAAAAATCTTTTTTGTCGATAACCTTAGAAAAATCTTTTTTGTCAATAACCTCAGACCAATCAATCGAATATGCATTCATATGTAATCGATCGAACACTACTTGAAAACGGCTATTCTCCTCAGAAATGAAATGGTCCAAATGTTCCTGGAAATTCTTGCTCCCCTTGGACCATTTGTATTTATCTGTATTTGGATCCTTATTCACGGATCTCTCGGTTCGATAAATAAAAATAAGAGGATCAAAGCATTTCTTCTGACTCTTTTTCAAATTTGAGAAACGTTGATTGATCATGTGTTTCCTTCGAGGTATATGATTCAGAATATCATTTTCATACCTTTGAATTACATATTCTAAGTTGCGATTGAATCGATTACCTTGAAAATAATTCCCACAAGAGGTCTGGACCCATTTTTTTATGATCTTTGGATAAAAAGATTCATTCGCTTCGTAAAAAAGCCGAGGCAGAACCAATAAAGATTTCTTTTTTGATTCATCCCTGGAGTTGCATACCTCATTCACAAATGGTTTATCATCAATTTTCGAAAAATCAATAGAAAAAGAGAATCCATTACGATACACCAGATCCGGCTTAGTTATTGAGAGATTGAATATATTTGCCATTTCTTGAAATCTCTCTTCTGATTGAAAATCGCGCTGTAACAAGTACCCCCCCCTATTCTGGTCATGGAATAGATCAAATAAACCAAAAACTAGATTTTGGTTCAAGAATGAAATATGATTTTGAACTGTCAAAAGTTTATCCTTTGCAACCCTATCACATCCTCCATCGGATGAAATAGGATGAATTGAGACATTCTTTTGTAAATACATGATTATCTTAACTATATTGGCTATTTCTTTATTTTCCGATTGCCTCGAAAGAACAAAAGAAACATCTTCTTCTTTCTTAAATAATTTCAGATCTTGAGCGGACTTCTCAGTAGGATTCAAATCCAGATGAAGTTCTGACCATCTGTCGGCGAAAAAAGAGCAATTATCTCTCTCAGAGATATTTTTTTCTTTTGGACCAGACAGGAGCGGAACAATCAACCTAGTCATGACCAACCTATTGATATTGAACGAATCTTTTGAGTCTTCCAATGGATCATTACCGGATCCAATGGAATTTATTTGTATAGGAAGAAGCCCTGTCAAATAAATATTTTTTTTTTCGATCATCCTTCGATTGTTAATACGATATATAAGGATCGCTAGTAGAAAAAATACAAAATTCTTGATCGTGAAATATCTTGTTAAACCGCGTGAAACTAGGATACTCCAAATTCTGGAGTCTAAGAGTTTTATCAAACTCTCTTGATGGAAAAAAATGTGAATGACAGATATCGCTGAATTGAATTGCGTCCAGGAATCTGAGAAATAGGAAGAATTCTTGCTCTCTCTAAAAATTTCTCGCAATTCTAAAATCCACATGTCTAACTCATTGTTCTTCATTTGATTCATATGACCCCCTTTAAAAAAATTAAAAAAGAAATGATCTTTTTTTTTATGTATTTATTTATATCTAATATGTATTTATATCTAAACTGAGATAGATATATCATCATATCAGTAACTTGATTTGATATTGCTATTTCACTGTTAACCTCTTGACCTAAAAAAATGAGTCTGTCGTAAAAAAGTTGATGGTATAAGTCAATCCAAGTAGCTTCATCATCTCCAGGAACTTCAAAGGCTACCTTTGGAACACCTACTGGCATAAAAAAATGATGAAGTTGTCTGTCACCAGCATTTGACTTTGGTGTGAAGTTGTGCAGATTATATATATTTATCTATGATCTATATATATATAGATTTTATTTTATATTCCGAAAAGAATATGAAATTCAGAAAATAATACGAATATTTTAATCTTCAAGTTTTTAGTTTTACTATATATCATATGTTTTACTATATATCATATTAAGTATAAGATATAAGCTTTTTCCAATAGAAGAAGTTTGACCCCTCCCATTAATAATGTTTTAGTTTTCTTTATTGGTGGGGTCTTATATATTCCATTTTCATGTGCCTCACAACCCGAAAGAATTCGGGGGGAGGGGTCATTTCGTTTTTTGATCTAGAATGAATAGTTTCAAGAGATGAGAGAATTAAGAATACCCACTAGAAATACTAATCCAATCCATACTGATGTACCAGAAAAGACAACCTTTTTGTTACTTGACCAACCATCAGGAGAAGCAAATACAACAGGTACACTAATTAATAAAATGGATGAAGTAACAATTAATGCAAAAACAGCTAATTGAAACGCAATAGTCATGTTTATAATCCTCTAATTTACCAACAAAAGAACTATACCATTTGATCCCCAACCCCTTTTGACCCCTTCAAAAAAGAAATAAAAAACACATTATCATTATGGAGGGTTTTATCATGAATCCATTGATTTTAGATGACACTCCTTATTGAGGCATGGATCGAGGGGTAGTTTTTTTTAGGCATGCT